GTTTGGGGGATTCTTTTCTCACGCGATAAAAAATGAAATTATAGAATGGATTGCTACCTATGCCTAGATCTCGGATAAATGGAAATTTTATTGATAAGACCTTTTCAATTGTAGCCAATATCTTATTACGAATAATTCCGACAACTTCGGGAGAAAAAGAGGCATTCACTTATTACAGAGATGGTGCGATTTGATTATCTTTTTTTTTACCGATCTCAGTCTTAGGAGAAAGATACATTCTTCGGAGAGAAAGAAAAAAATTTTGAAAAAAAACCTACGCTTGTTGAAGGTGAAGTTGTGAAATAAAACAATTAATTCCTTCTGTCGTGTATCCCCGATTAATGCAGCCTCATATGCTTCAATTTTAGGTTTATAGTAGTAAGCGAAAGGTTATACCTATACCTATGGGGTTAGGTCAACCCTACTCCACTAGTACCAATAGGCGGCATGGTGGAAGAAGCACTACCCTTAGGAATCAACAACACGAGAAAACTTTGTAAAAAAAAATCCTTTCTTATCGGGATCGGGACTAACAAGAATGGTTGGGACAATAAACATCCATCTCGTTCGTATTTTGGATACCCATATAACCATCGAAGACTGTTGAAGTGACTAATTCCGGAAAATTTAGCGGCGTTGAGGACAAAGAAATTGTTGAAGTTACTATTTATCCAGTAATAACATACTTGATGTTAAGAAAAGATCTTTTACAGGAAGGTTGGCTAGAGATTTCATGTAAAAACACTAGTCCCGCTCAGTTGATAATGAAAATATTGTAATCTTTTTTAATTCTATGTATGTTTATCATTATACACATAAAGGAGGAGCCGTATGAGATGAAAATCTCACGTACGGTTCTGGAACGGAGATTCTTTGAACCGAATAACGACCGTAACGGATGTCGGCTCAATCTGAAGGAAATTATGCGGAAGCTTTACAGAATTATTATGAGGCTATGCGACTGGAAATTGATCCCTATGATCGAAGTTATATACTTTATAACATAGGCCTTATCCACACAAGTAACGGAGAACATACGAAAGCTTTGGAATACTATTTTAGGGCACTCGAACGAAACCCGTTCTTACCTCAAGCTTTTAACAATATGGCCGTGATCTGTCATTACGTGCGACTATCTCCACTATAGAAAGAAAAAAGAAAAGAAGGAGCAAATCCGCTAATACTAATAAATACTAGAAAAGAAAATAAATATAAATAGGCTTTCTACATATATATCGTCCAAAACAACGATTTTTATCAGCTGTAGCAAAGAAACTTCATAGAAGTCGAAATATGAAGAAATAGATATGCCTAGATACTTTTTTCTATGGATAAAAGATCTAATTGATAGAGGAAGCACCGTAAAGATCAATTAACAAGGTTTTTGACCAATACAACAAGAACTGCTTACTTATATCATGATAGAAGAGTTAGGAATCCACTTATGTAATAAAGTTGATCCCCTAAGGTTTTGAGCAGCGGTGTAGTATCAGATCCCAAAGATAGTAAGTCTTTTCTTTCTTATGAAGAAAAGTCTTTCTCAAAGATTCTATAGAAATTGATATATCATATATGAAAGTATATGATATATGAAATCGAGATAGTTACCTTTCAGAAAATTCTAATGAGAGTGTTAATGCCGATACTTTATTCTTCTGAAGGTAGGAAAAAAGATAAAACTGTAAAAAAGGATTACATTATTAATCCAAATTCAAGTTTGAAACTCATGTAATTAACCTCTTTTCTTGTGGTTAACTCCAGAAAAAAATGGAAGATCAAAAGAATTGACTGTTGAGCCGTATGAGTCAGGAAACTCTCAAGTACGGTTCTAAGGGAAGGAATTTATTCACCTATTCCGACCGCGGAGAACAGGCCATTCGACAGGGAGATTCGGAAATTGCGGAATCTTGGTTTGATCAAGCCGCTGAATATTGGAAACAAGCTATAGCCCTTACCCCTGGTAATTATATTGAAGCACAGAATTGGTTGAAGATCACAGGGCGTTTTGAATAAGAACACTTTTTTTATTATTTTATTTTTTCTATTCTAGTTTCTTATTCTATTCTATATATATATTTTATTCTATATATATCTTTATTTGATTCATATTCTATATATATCTTTATTTGATTCATATTCTATATATTCTATATTCTCTATAGAATTCTATCTCTATAGAGAATATAGAATATATAGAGAATATATCTATTTAATTTTTATTAATTTGAATCTATTATATATAGAATTTGTTATAGTTTATTGTTTGTTGTCCCCATCAGTCAAATAAAACAAATTATTTCTATAGGAACAACCAATCAAAATATTTTATTATATTTTATATACCTTCTAAAATCGTTCTATTTCATCTGGTATTGCGTATAAATAAATGATAAGTGGATACAGTAGAGAATTCTTTTTTTCTGCTCTTCAAACTAATATTCAAACTAATAAAAGAGACCTTCTAAAAACTAAATAATAGAAATACCCATATGTTCCCTAC